CTAATTACACGATAACTCCAATAATCCAATTGTTGAATCAATTGACATCTGTAATAATTCTTAGCAGAAAAAAAAGAAGTATTTGGTAAAACATTCCTTCTTTCATTCATGTATTGGATTTCACCAAAAGAAAATGACTCGTTTAATAAACGAGTCATTTTACAAAAAATATTTCTGTTTTTTCGAAATGTAATGACTAGAAGTGCTACTGCAAATAATGATCCACATAGAAGAGCTGCATAGCCCAATATCATCATACTTACGTGCATTATTAACCACTCAGATTGGAGAGCAGGTACTAATAGTGTGGATGGATGTCTTTCAGTTAAAATACCCGAAGTAGCAAAGCCTTGGGTAAAAATAGCACTTGACGCAGTTATTGTGCTTAAACTTTCTTTCTTTTTTTTGAAATACGGAAGAACTATATGAATAACTGAGAAACTCCATGAAAGAAAGATTAATGATTCATATAAATCACTTAGTGGGAAATGTCCTGAATAGACCCAACGGGTGACTAATAATCCCGTTATACATAAAAAAGTCGCTGTCACGCCCTTTTCTGATGAATTATATAGTTTTTTTATTTTATCCACTAATAAGGTTATTAAATGAATTGTAATTACAATTGAAACGATCGAAAAGGACATATGAGTTAATATATGCTCTAAAATTGAAAATATCATAAAAAAAAAGAGGAATCCTTTAATTACGAAATAGAAATCAAGAATTGAATTTATTATAGGATCTATTGTATCTCTTTTAGAAGACGGCCTGCCGCCACTCGGACTCGAACCGAGATGCTCTAGCACTGCTTCCTAAGAGCAGCGTGTCTACCGATTTCACCATAGCGGCTTGCTAGAATTCATAATAGTCTATTCATATTCAATCGTCGAGATTGAAGAAATCAATGCAATATTTTTAGGAAAGATAAAACTGGATGAATTAAAAGTCGTTCAAATGGGATTGGAAGGTTCCTTATTTTCATTTAGGGTGTTCAGTTTATCTCTTCCCTTAGGACTTTGGTGTAGTTTAGGCTCTCTCTCTTGGAATCGAATTGTTGTAACTGGACGCTTCTATCCTCTAGCTAGTACGGATAGAACAAAAGGAAAATTTTTATTTTTTAATGAATTCTTTCTAATTTATTCGACTTATCTAATTTGAAACAAAAAGGTACATTTTTTCAATGAACACAAAATAAATCCTAAAGGTATACCATACAAAAGACAAAAGGTTGTCAAAATGGAATCGATTAGTTTCACCAATTCCTTCATTTTAAGTAATGATCTTACATATGCTCTTCTATAGATATAGAGAAATTCATTTTTCTTATTCTAGATAAATAGGTTGATGGCGGAAAATCATTTTTCTTATTCTAGATAAATAGGTTGATGGCGGAAAATAAGGCCTCGCCCTCGAAATGAGAAAATCTACTAAAAAGAACGGTAAAACCTTGTATCTTGTCTTTATTCTTTTTTCAAAAACATGCTTTTTCTAATTTAGTAAACAGAAGCATTTTTATTCTACTCCCATTCCCTATTCATTGGCCGAAAACAATAACAATAGGGAATGGAAATTCTTCTTTATTTTTATATTAAGTTATATTAAGAATGAAATCAGACAATTTTTTGAGTCAAATCGACTTGGATTATTCCAATGTTTTATGACTTATTTGTTTGTCGTACAAAAAAACTTTTTGAATTCCCGGTAGAAAGAGATTTCCCCAATGACAAAGCTTTTAACGCGGACCGATATCCCTTCCCCTTCCAAATATTTTTACGAATCCGCTTTTTTGATATAGAAGTACGTTTTTTTGGAACTGCCATTTAAAAATGAAGAGGTTATTCATTGTTTTAGTTGGATGTGAAAGACATCTATTGTTCAAAACCAATCATTCTTTCCTATTAAAGCTCTTTACTATAAAATTAAAAATCAAAGATTTTTCTTATAGATTCCAAAAGTAGGAAGTAGTAAATTAATATAAAAATGGATACATAAGATAAATACAAGAAAAGATAAGAAGAGATACGCCCGCCCCCAATAGATTTAATACCCTCTCCTACAAAGAAACTCATAATACCAACCCCATTCGTAATTCCATCAATGACTTGCCTATCAAAAAAATCAGTGAATTCCGCTAATCCTCTTATACCTCCTGTTAAAGATGTTGCATAAAAAAGATCTATGTAACCACGATTATATGACCAAACATATAGACCATTTATAATTTTGTCTGAAAGAATTCTCTTAGGACCTGTTTTAACAAATAAATTAATTAAGTCCAAATTTTGCAAAGATGAATAAACAGGTTTATATAAAAGGGACGCTATAAGGATTCCGAAATAGGCTATACTGACTGAAAAAACTGCATCTTTCACAAATTCATACCAATCCGTTGAATTATTTAAATTTGAGTGTAAAAGGTTTATATACGGGGTTAACCATTTTGATAATATATCTAAATTCACTCCTTCTTGATTGAAAGGAATTCCTAGGAATCCAA